AATCTACCCATCGATTTGATAGATTTTTCATCTTTCTATCTGGGTTGCTTATTAATAATAATGGGATCCGGGAAATGAGTGGGGCGCAAAGCCGAAGCCTTAGAAATGAATTGAAAGGGATTTAATTATTTTTTTTTTCTTTTTTATTTTGTATTTGTAGTTGAAAACAATTGGGAGGAATTTTGAACTTTTTTTTATCAGGAGTAATTGAATGACGAGGAGCCGTATGAGGTGAGAATCTCACGTACGGTTCTGTATAGTGACATTGGAGCTGTCGACTATTCCACGACTACACCAAAAAAACCCAACTCTGCCCTACGTAAAGTCGCGAGAGTTCGATTAACCTCCAAGTTTGAGGTAACGGCTTACATACCAGGTATTGGCCATAATTTGCAGGAACATTCGGTGGTCCCCGTGAGAGGCGGAAGGGTCAAAGACCTACCCGGTGTTAGGTATCACATTGTTAGAGGAACCCTAGATGCTGTAGGGGTAAAGGATCGCAGAAAAGGGCGTTCTAGTGCGTTGCAGAACATTGTCACAACTTGTATCATTGCAATGATTCCGTATCAGTTGTTCTGATATGTTAAATGTGTAGCCGACCCAGCATTGCCAGGGGACTGAAGCCTGCTACTACAGAGATTGATGGAGATTAATTATTATCTATCTATTTGTATGAAACAACTTGGTGTCTAAGGTGTTCTATTCCAGCAAGTTGAGTTTTACCTGGACTCCCACCTGGAAAATCTCAGGACGTCTTTTCCTCTTGGAACAGGTTTAGATTACGACTACTTGCGGAGATTCGATGAAGGCTTTATACACATCTACTGATTGGATTGATAAACCTACGGACATTCCTAGTAAGATAACTGAATTGCAAGATTTTCTTCTTTTATATCTAAACTTCGACTTCTTTTATCCGTGGAATAGGAGAAAACGGATACTCAATGTGCGATGAGTAAATATGATTTGCATTTTAAAAAATAAATGGTTCAAAATCATTTGAATAGTTTCTATTCAGTCATGTGGAAAGCTGTATTCGATGAAAGTCGCACGTGCAGTTTGGAGGGAGATCCTCGACTAACCGGTGGATCCACCCTACAATATGGAGTGAAGAAGCCAAAATAGTAGCTTAAGATACCATTGAAATAAAAGAATTGATTGAAATCTGACATATTTATATTTGTAAACTCGTGTTACATCGGAGCAGTGTAGTGAACAGAAAGAAAAATATCGAATCAGATCCAATTTATCGTAATCGATTAGTAAATATGCTAGTTGATCGTATCCCGAAAAATGGCAAGAAATCACTGGCTTATCAGATTTTTTATCAGGCTATGAAGCGGATTAGGTAAAAGACAAATAGGAACCCACTGTCTGTTCTGCGACAGGCGGTGCGCGGGGTAACTCCCGATGTAGTGACAGAAACCAAACGTGTAGGTGGATCAACTTATCGAGTTCCCGTTGAAGTAGTACCGGCAGAGGGAAAAGCTTCGGCTATCCGGTGGTCATTAATCGCGTGTCGAAAACGCTCAGGTCGAAGTATGGCTTTAAGATCGAGTGATGAGTCGATGGATGCCGCCAGGAATTCCGGTAGTGCCATACGGAAGAAGGAGGAGACTCATAAAGTTGCGGAAGCTAACAAAGCTTTTGCTCATTTCCGTTAGTTTCGGATTCGTTCCAATCCACAATCTTTCCGTTGTGGATTGGAACCGGGGCACAAACTAACAAACTATTGGGGAATCAAGAAACACTGTGAAGAAATGGTTTAGTGAGGAGTGAACGGCGAATAACGGGTGTCTAAGCTCCCAGTGGGGGGTTGGCAACTACTTCTTTTTAGGTTGCTAATTATTAGACTCCTCCCAACTTAATAGGATAACGGGGGGGGGCCAATGCAGAGTTGCGGAGTGCCTCGCAAAAAGGCTTGACGCATGACCAGTTTTTCGGAGACTGAAATTGATTGAGGCGCGCACCGCATACTGCATAGAGTAGAAATTTAATTTTTTTTTTGAAAACGGAAAGCCTTGTTGTAAAACAATGGGTAAAAATTGGTTAAGATATCGAGAAGAAGCCCCCATACCCGAGAATTATGGGGACTCAATTAATTTCGGTTGACACAGATAGGTTTTTGTGATATATTACAAATTAACAAGCTTACTAGCCTGGGGAATCACTAATTATTTCTTGAAAACCAAAAAATACCATGACCGCAACTTTAGAACGACGCGAAAGCGCAAGCTTATGGGGTCGCTTCTGCGACTGGATCACCAGCACCGAAAACCGTCTTTACATCGGATGGTTCGGTGTCTTAATGATTCCTACCTTACTAACCGCAACCTCTGTATTCATCATTGCTTTCGTCGCAGCTCCTCCTGTAGATATTGATGGTATCCGCGAACCCGTTTCTGGTTCTTTGTTATACGGTAACAACATTATCTCTGGTGCTATCATCCCTACTTCTGCAGCTATTGGGTTACATTTTTACCCAATATGGGAAGCAGCTTCCGTCGATGAATGGCTTTACAATGGTGGTCCTTACGAACTTATCGTTCTTCACTTCCTACTTGGTGTAGCTTGCTACATGGGTCGCGAATGGGAACTAAGCTTCCGTTTAGGTATGCGTCCTTGGATCGCTGTTGCATACTCGGCTCCCGTCGCAGCTGCTGCCGCCGTCTTCCTGATCTACCCAATTGGTCAAGGAAGTTTCTCTGACGGTATGCCTCTAGGCATTTCTGGTACTTTCAACTTCATGATCGTCTTCCAGGCTGAGCACAATATCCTTATGCATCCCTTCCACATGTTGGGTGTAGCTGGCGTATTTGGCGGCTCTCTATTCAGTGCTATGCATGGTTCTTTGGTAACTTCTAGTTTGATCAGAGAAACAACTGAGAATGAGTCTGCTAATGCGGGTTATAAGTTCGGTCAAGAAGAAGAAACCTACAACATCGTAGCTGCTCACGGCTACTTCGGTCGTTTGATCTTCCAATATGCTAGCTTCAACAATTCTCGTTCTCTACACTTCTTTTTAGCTGCCTGGCCTGTAGTAGGTATCTGGTTCACCGCTTTAGGCATTAGCACTATGGCATTCAACTTGAATGGTTTTAACTTCAACCAATCCGTGGTTGACAGCCAGGGTCGTGTTATAAACACTTGGGCTGATATAATAAACCGCGCTAACCTAGGTATGGAAGTCATGCATGAACGTAACGCTCATAACTTCCCTCTAGACTTGGCTTCTGTTGAAGCTCCTTCTATAAACGGATAATATCCGTCTGGTTATGTGGCACAACTGGATACCAAACCTCTTAACTTCAAAGGGGGAGGTTTGGTGTCCAATGAGGTGAAGGTTCGTGCAGTAGAACGAACGGAAAGGATGATAAAAGCTTGTCACAATTTCACGATTATAAGTTTCCAATCTTTAATTCTGAAAACTATTTGGAATATCCTTCTACGATTTAATAGATTACGAAGTTTCCTACTCCGATTTGCAGAATGTTTGTAACCTCCCACCCCAATCTTTTGGATAAAAGAAATTGAGAGTGCATTCCTCATTTCAAAGATTTTCTATTGTCTCGTTATATACATACAGTTAATATGTATGTGTATCAACCGAAGAACCTATCTAGCTTGCTTAACGGATAGATCTCGTTCACGTCCGGCGGGGGGGCCAACTAAATCAACAGAGGGGGCGGACGTAGCCAAGTGGATCAAGGCAATGGATTGTGGATCCATCACGCGCGGGTTCAATCCCCGTCGTTCGCCCATCCAATTGAATTGGGTAATTCGATCCTACCGCTCTGCTTGGAACGGGGAAGATTTGTTAAGGTGGGTGGAATTTGTGTGGGTCTCTTCGATAATAACAATTTAGAATTCCCGATCTAATTCCAGTTTTGGATACGACTATTCACGGAAATCACTAGACTCGTTTGAAATATTTACTCCATCCTATCTTGAAATTTTCAAAAGTATTGGTATAATAAATGTGGGAAATAGATAGTATCTACCGCATAGAATTAATATGAAAAAAGAAGATAAGGTGAAGAAGGTGGCAAAAGAAAGAGTAGGAAGTCCAGATTTTTCATCTAGAATTTCAGAGTTAGTAGAAGTCAGTCTATTAGACCACTTCTTCGAATCATTGAAAAACCAACATCTCAAAGAATTTTTAATTAGTCCATCTCCCAATTATGAACCTTTTATCAGATTATCTGACTTGCGATTTCTGAGTTCACTTTTTCTACGCAATCTGCGTGATTCACTAAAAAGAGATAGTGGCATCACCCTGGAGATGCTGATGCTGCTAACAATACCAATTTCTATGCATTGCTTGAGTGCCAAAAGGTCGATCGAAAGAAGTTTTGTATTAGCGGGAGTCATTAATGGGGGTGACGGAGTAAGAAAAAAACAAGCAGAAAATTATGGTGACTTCTCCTGCGACTGCTTTCCCCGATTCGAAAGATCTTTATCTGTTGAAAAGAATGGAAAGAGGGGAATACCTGTTTCCCACTACTTAGGTTTGAACGGAGATATTTCTGCAGGTTCAGCAAAAAGAGAGAAGCAAGTTCGTTATGATGCGATGATTCCTCCGGTTTCCGGTAGATGGAAGACATGCATAGTGAGGGATTCACTCCTTGGCAGAGATATGTCCAAGGATGAGACTGAGAGGATTCAAATATTTTCTAGGGTTTGTAGGGATAGATGTTTACAAAATTCAAGTAGGTTTTTCAAATTCTATAAATATCTGGTAGTTTCTAAAAACAACCAAAGTGATTTCGATTCGTTATTCTTTTGGGAAAATCATAACAAGCGAGATCTGGGTCGGTTGCAAGCAACACAATTGAGAAACGACTCATTAAGTCCCGTAGTATTAAACTCCTATGACAAGGCGTTACTTGAATCCGGAGATTCAGCAGATCACCGGGGGGGTGGATCGGGATTTTATTTCGAGCGAGAAGCCTTTTCCAACTTGTCTTCATTTACGTCTTGTGAAAGGACGATGTCGTTTCGTGGCTGTATATCCGGATTGGATTGTGACAAAAATGGGAAAGAATTTCCCATTCTACACACTTATTCACAAATGAAAAATGGATTAATAAATCGACTCACCAAATTTCTATCGACAATTGAGAAATCAAATCTGATTTTTAGTGGGGCAGTAGTTATTGACGTCAGTAATAGCGTCAAATCTGGGAAAGGATTTCCATTGAAAACGAAGGGTGACATGCCGCTTACTCAAATATCTGGCAAAAAACTTGGGCTAGCGGGTAGCAGACACCTCAACCTCAATGAGACTCTTCCAAACTATTTTCAAACACATTTGGGTACACCTAGAAAAATAAGTAATCGAAGTGAAAATACTACTTTTTTAAACTAATTGAAAGAAAAGGGTAACATACATTCAATACATTCAATACATTCAATATATTCTTTAGTTAGATTGTATGGACGAAATAGAATCATACCTCTCTACTCAACATACATATTTCTCTTCTATGACTATTTATGCGCATTATCTACTGAATATTTCTTCCAAATCAAATATCGGTTGGATGGCTGGACGGGGAGCGGGGAGTACACCGGTGTAACAAGAATTGCAACTGAATAAATAGTATTGAAATGGAAAGATAACATAGAGCGCCTATTGAACGAATATATTACTTTCCAAATTGACGAGTATATAAATGTTCAGTCAAACGTGCATAGATGGCTCGATACGACCGGGGATTCGTCTCTTTTCCCTGTCGGGAAAGTCTTTGACTCGGAGGAATCAATTTGCCGTGTATCAATAATAAGAAATGAATTACTGAGTAATATTGGTGTCAGTCTCGGTAGTAACAACCAACAGAACGAAAAATATTTTCATCGATTTCTCAATGTTTTTTTTCTCCATAAAATGATTGTTGCTGAGGTTACTCGCCAGAAAGCTTTGATACATACCATTGATTATTGCATCGAAAAATTGAACGACATAGATCTTGAGAAATTGAACAAGATAGATCTCATGAAGCTTGATCTTTTATCAAGTTTATTCGATGGTTACATTGACGAACAGATACTTTTTCTCAAAACAATTCTTGAGAGAAAGAGGAGTTTATTCATTGAATCCAAACTGTTAGTGAGTAAGAAATCGGTAGGCTCTTCGGCCGAGCTGGAACCCGCGGTGAATCCTACTTCTCTCGGGTTGCCCCGCATCGAATCCATCCGAGCAGGATTTTCGAACGATGCTCTTTCCATTACGGGGAGGCAATTTCGGAACCTATTTCTGCATGATTTAAACCGTGGGGGAGGTTCGACTAGAGATATTTGTGGGAATATTTCGAGATACATTTCCGATCAGGTTAATAAACTAAACTTTCTCTTTCTAGACGACTCACCTATACGGAACTGTGCTGGAAGCAACTTTATTTCGAGAATCAAAAGGGATTTTTTTATTGGGAAATGCAACAGTAGTTATCTCAACGTCTTAGAAAACTTCTATGCGGGCTCCGAAGATGAAACCATCTCGTCTAATATCATCTCATCTATTCATCCCCAACTGTCGGATTCCTTGTCATCCAATTTATCGAAACAAACAGCAGGGGAGGTTGCTGGCCACGTACTCACACCAATTCAATTTATTTCGTCTAATCTGCATGAATCCACAGCATTAGTAACTCATTCAGATGGACTTTCCAATTATATTTCGGATCTGAAGAGGTTACTGGCAAGTTTGAACTCATCTCCTCGTGAAACGATAGAGTCATTTCTATATTGGTGCAGTAGCGGTGGAGTTTATTCGGGGAAGATGTCGATAAACTCCGATTCATCGTCGGATCGACGACCCCAATCTCGTCCCAAGAATCTGGTATTGGATCGAGTCTATCAAAAGAATTTGTCTATTAGGTATTTCCGGGAACCAGAAGAGATGGAAACATCCTATTGGTCGCTAAGACTCCCACTATGCAGCGATGTAACATCGAGATCTCTAGCAGAATCGATTGGAAAGGAGGTTGCGCACGAAGATACGGACTTCGCGGATCAATCTATCCGGAAAGAGGCTGTTTGTCCATCCCACTTTATCAATTTCAATGAATTATTCAAAGATTTGAACAGATATAAGGTCTCTTGGATCTTTTGGAAAGACAATGTCGGTGAAAAATGGAGCTTATTTAGAGATTACATACCTTGGTTTTTTACCCCCACCTGGTGGAGATACTTCTACGATCTGATTAGGGAAACATATCCAGAAGTAGTACTTAAAATAAGTTATGACTCAAATCATAATTTTCCTAGAATTTATAAAAGAATTGCTGAGGATGTAGTAGATGGCGCAAAAGCCTATTTATTCCAAAGACTGCAAAGCCTAGGATTGAGATTCGACAACGATTCTATCAATGCTATAGTATCCGAGATAGGTCTTCTTATTTTCGAAGAAATTCCTGATGAAGCGGAGGTTTTACATTCGGGAGGATGGTCAGTATCTCAATTTTCTAATAGGTCTATCTTCTATTACTTTATTCCTTCAGTATTAATTGTTCTTGCATTATTCAAACACCCTTTGTCTGCCGTCTCGGGTTTCAATTCCTTTCATTCATGGAAACGTTTCAATACTATTGAATATCTAACAGACCCAACGCGTGGATCCTATTTGAAAGAGGTAATGTATTCCCCTTCGACAAGCTAAATGTCAACGAGAGATCTACTAATCTATTCTTTGAATAGATTCTTGAATTATATAAATAATATAATATTTTTCTTCTTTGTGAAAAATGAACTCGATTCATGGATGTTTCATAAAGAAAGCTCCGATATCCTAGATAGTAAGAAAGAACTACTGACTCAACATTTAGTGACGAATAAAATTATTTATAGGTATGTGTCGAAATTGAATTCCAACTATGATTTATTGAGCAACGATATTTTCCATGAACCTTATCCACAAGAAAGATCTAATGTTTTGGCATACTTACTTCAATTCTGGCAAAATGATCTATTGAGTCACAAGATCCGTAAGTTGGATCCTGCAGAGAAGTGGGCTTTCTCCGCCCTCGAGAGAAATATTCTATTTTCAGTAACAACGAGACGAAGAGGCAGTCTACTAAATATGCCATGTCATGACATACCTATCTCACTCCAATCGGGATTATTACCATCTAAAGGAATTTTGCTAGTAGGACCCATAGAAACTGGCCGATCTTCCATTATTAGAGATGTAGCATTCGATTCCTACTTTCCAGTGGTGAAACTACCACTGAAGAAGCTGATATACAACCGATCCTTTTTTAATAATGTACGCGGAAATTTCATCTCGAAAGAAAGCGTACACCGATTAAATTTCGTTTTTGAAATGGCGAAAGAGATGTCTCCTTGTACACTATGGATTCAAGATATTCATGAATTGAATATTTATCGTTCGTATCATAAGCTAGAAGCTGATCCCAAATTCTTACTTTGCCAAATATTGAAAAGTATTGGTGACAGGCGCAGCAATTCCAACATCCGCAGGAATGTTGTTGTCGCTACGACTCACGTACCTGCGAGGATAGATCCAGCTCCAATAGCTCCGAACCGGTTAAACTAATTAATAAATTTCCGAAAATCCAACGGGTATCAACGTCACAAGGAATTATCAATTCTATTACGTATCAAAGGTTGCAAAATGGAGGCTAATCCGCCTCTTCCTCTTATTGAAGGTACTGGGTCTGGAACTACGGGTTATAGTAAACGAGATTTATTTCTTCTTGCTAATGAGGCGTTGTTAATAGGTACTTCCAAAAGAAGTAATATTATATGTAGCGACGCAATTGAATTAGCTTTACATAGACAACATTCGACTGCTAGTGATATGGGCAATGGGATAGAATCCGGTTCTGAATGGGAAATCTTTTCTTACGAGATAGCGGAAGCTACTTCAAAGAATAGTTTGATAGATACTTATCTCACAAATACATATATTGGTCGTAACGCGTTGAAAATGCGATTTTATTATTTGTCTAACTGGTATGTGGAACCTTCAACAACTAAATCAACATTTAGTGAATTCACTCTATTTTCGCATATCCTAGGGATACTAGCTGGATTAGTAGCTCGCGATTCGCTCCAAATGGATATGAGAGAGAAAGAAAATTTCATTGTTATCGACAAACTCGTAGAGAATGACTTGAACCTAGCTTGTGGTGTACTAGAAAACCTCTCGACTAATTTCTCACGTTCAGAAATTTGTAAAGACGGAAGTCGACACAGTAATAGTCTTTCCCCTTCCGTTCCTATCGATAAACCCAAGTATTGTTCAGGTGTAACCTCTACAAGCCGTTCTTCTAAATTTATGAGAAAGGGGGGATTTAGCAGTCTAACCAACTTCGAACTGCAACAGTCACCCGAACTAATAAACTCAAGTCCGACGGAAGTGTCGCGTGAGATCACTTGGTCCCATAAGGCTTGGCGTCTCCGTTTCCTGCGAAGCGGGACTTATGAATTGATGAGGGTATTATCTGAACCCAATCATTTGTATAATTTAATTCTCCTCTACCAAAATCAGAATTATATACCCCAACAAGATTTCGAATTCAATAGGATTAAGGGTGACAAAAGTAAATGGTGTGAGAAAAGCGGATATCTATTCAGTTTTGAAAAATCTGCGACTAATGTGACAGATGAATCTATTAAAAGATTGGAAAACCGGTTGGATAATATGTTGTTACGCGAGCAATTTCTCGAATTGGGAATATCCGGTGACTCATCTAATGAATATGAAACACACTGTAATCGATTCGACGAAACGACTCGACTCTCCGGGGGGCGCTTCATCTGGGACCCCATGCTTCTGTTCCAGCCAGATCCTAACATTCCTTCCTCGCGTCGCAGCTTGTTGCCGACGAAAGAACTGGCGCGGAGGCTTTACACCATTTACGGTATGAGAAGGCAGCACCTTAATAAAATGTCAAATAAAAAAATTAGAAATTTCTTTCTATATCGTGAAGATAATCCAAAATTGAAACCTGACTCACCTATTAAGCGGTGGAATAACCCCCCTTTGGGTGAAGAGGAGCGAGATTCCGAATACGTCAAAGAAACTTCCTCTATGGATATACATCTGCAATATCCGCAGACATTTAGTCCCGCTCGCTTTGATTCCTACGTGGTAGCAGAAGATTTCCCAGAGCGATTTCTTCGGTTTAGGCTTCTGGTTCATAGAAATAAATGGATGAGGCGAAACCGTTGCCCATTTCAGGATTTTCTTATCTATAACATGTTGCTTGAAATTTATTAATATCTATTCAATCCGTTCTGGTTTGGTGGGGCGTCACTGGATCGAACGACGAAACAATTTTTCCACGAAAGTTCATAGAACAAATCTTAGATACCCCTCATCCTGTCTAGATCTCTAGCAATAGAATTAGAAGCCAAATCAGTAAAAGGAAGATCTATATTTTTCTTTTACTGATACAAATAATTTTAATGTAACATCTTAAATAGTTAAGGAACTGAAGACCATTTCCTATATGAGTCTTTTATGAGTCTTTCTGCTTAGAAAGAAGATTGAGAAGGAGCAATAGCTTATTCCGTAGGGATTTTGCAAAACAGCTTTTTAACATCACGCTTGGAATAGATCCTTTACTTTATAAAATTGTGGATTTACTCCCCTCCCCAGATAACCGATTGATTCGCTCACTCCAATCGCTCAATACACCGGAATTGAAGTGGGGGCCCCCGAAAACGACCTATGAATAGGCAGGGTCCTTGCCTTGGGGTGGGGGTATTGAAGGGGGGGGGGTGAGAGCGCACAAATTTTTTTTCTCTTCAATTGTTAGAGCTGGAAATAAGCACGGTAGTGAATCATTCACTGGTTGGTGGGTCATGGTCCGACGCAATTTGATTTGGCGTATGTGGGAAACACAACTATCCAATTACTAGGAATTATTGACGTAGATTCGAACGAATCTCCCCGGGTAGGATTCGAACCTACGACCAATCGGTTAACAGCCGACCGCTCTACCGCTGAGCTACCGGGGAAAGTGGTAGGGGATTCAGTCTCATACACACTCAGAGACCTTTGTTCCTTGAACCGCTTCTGAATCTGTAGTTAAGCTTTCTCCGACATTCGGTGAAGTAAACTTCGCGTACAACTTAACTCCCATTATAGGAAGAGGCGGCGGCGATAGCAATCCCATTTGAATGAAAGGGTCCCCGAATCATGGGAGAGGGGGGGGGGTCAATCGATCGAGGTCGGGGTCAACCCCACAAGCCCCCCACGATCTTTATTGATCAATCACCAATTAGTACTTTCTATTTCCCCCCCTCCAAGAAGCATAGTAGAATAGCCGCAGGATTACGCCACCTCGTAAGAAGAAGTAATATCTTTGAGGAATAAAAAGAGCAAAAGGGAGATAGATAGAGATGGGGAAGATGAAGAATAGTCGGGATAAATGAACACGAATTGGAGCTTCGTGAAACGAAAGTAGCAGTTTACGGCAAGGGCGGAATTGGAAAATCAACAACTATTGGAAAAAAAGACACCGACAAAATAATTCCAATTGCGAATCCGAGTAGATATTGAGATATTCTGCCATTTTTACCATGTCGCAAACTCTCCCCACCAAGAAGATTTGATGCACCAGTTCCGTTGATAAACCCATCGATTATCCATTGATCAAAATGCAAAACTAGCTTGCTTACTAAGATCAAACTTCGCGTGAAGTAAATATTGTAGTAATAATCAATATAACCTCGATTTATGGACCAGTCTTTGATAGAAAGTAAAAAAGTATTTAATAAATTTTTATTTTTCAACTTTGATCCTTCAAAAACTTTCATATTAACAAGTTTATTAGTTTGTCCATAAACTTTGAAAGAAATTAACAACCCAATAAGGGATAAACTAAGCGAAGGGGTTGAGCTCGTTAATATCTCTGTCAAATTTTCAAAATTTTTATTAGCTTCGGAAAAAGAAGGAAGAGAAATTAGCCAATCAAATAAAAGGTCCAGACCAGTTACCCTCTGAGTTGGGTCAACTCCCGCCAATCCAGCAAATATGGTGGGTATCGCCAAAATAATCAGAGGCAATGCCATACGAAAATTTGATTCTTGAGGATATAGCATGTTTAGATCAGAATTATTTTGAATTCCTATTTCATAAATTGGTTCTTCTTCGGGAGGGCGCGCAGAGTTTATCGTTTCCGAAACCCTGTTTTGTTCCATATCTGTTGCAGGTGCGACATTACTACTGGTTCGTGTAGCAAGCGATTCCGGTTTATCTCCACCCCGTGGGGTAATAATATTTTCGGATGGAAAGAGGGTGTCAAAACCAATGTAATTTATTTGATTGGCGCGAAAATTTCCTTCAAAGGTGAGGAAGTAGATGCGAGACGTGTAAAACGCGGTAAGCCCCGCTGTAATAGAAGCTGTTAATCCGAGATAAGGCGAGCGCAACCAACTTTCTGTAATAATTTGATCTTTGGACCAAAAACAAGATAGTGGGGGTATGCCGCACAGGGAAGGAGTCCCCAAAAGAAAGGTAGTTCCAGTAATTGGCATGCATTTTCGTAAACCACCCATGAAAAACAAGTTTTGACTTCTAGTGGGGGAATATCCGACCACTTTTTCCATTGAATGGATAACTGAACCAGAGCCCAAAAATGGCAAAGCTTTTGAATAAGCATGTGTAATGAGATGAAACAAAGCAGATTGGGAAGCACCAATACCCGAAGCTGGTACCATATATCCTAACTGAGACATGGTGGAGTAGGCCAAACCTCTTTTTAGATCTTTCTGAGCAAGAGCCAACATGGCACCTGACAAGGTTGTTACTCCGCCCACCCAGGAAATAGTATACATGGTTGGAGGCAATATAGAGATGAGATTGAAAATTCGAGCTATGAAAAAAATTCCGGCGGCCACCATAGTAGCTGCGTGAATAAGAGCCGATATGGGCGTAGGTCCCTCCATAGCGTCTGGTAACCATACGTGAAGTGGAAATTGGGCGGATTTAGAAACCGGACCTAAAAAAAGTAAGAGGGCTACTGCATTAGCAAAGATCGGATTGATAAAACCTTTGTTATTCAATTCAATAAATCAATCACACAATTCAAAGATCTCAAAGCTACCAGTTATCCAGTAGACGCCTGATACACCCAGCAGCAACCCGAAATCTCCTATGCGATTGGTCACAAAAGCTTTTTGGCAAGCATTTGCGGCGCTCGATCTTGCAAACCAAAAACCTATCAACAAATAGGAACACATTCCAACTAATTCCCAAAATACGTAAATCTGTATCAGGTTGGGACTAAAAACTAACCCCAGCATTGACGCGGTAAACAAGCTTAGGTAAGCATAAAATCTTGCGTATCCCTAGTCATGACACATGTAACTATCGCTGTAAACCATCACTGAAACACCCACGGTAGTAACTAAAATCGACATAGCAAGAGTAAGCGGATCAATCAGAAAACCTATTTTCAAACAAACATTGCCTCTTGGAATCCGAGCCCACAAATATTGCTGGATGGAGTGAGTTGCAGCTTGTTGCCGAAAAAGGACAAGGGAAACAAGCATAGCGGTAATTAACGAGGATATATTCAACGTGGCGCACAGGCGACGTAAGCTTCTTGTAGCTTTTGGAAGAAAAAATGATAGGGATCCAGTCGAACAAGAAGCTACCAACGGGCACAGGGGGATGAAACAGGCATATTTATTTGAGAGTTCCACGAGCGTATCAAATCCAAATTAAATTTGTTGTTTTCAACTTCTCCTGATTTGGGAGTCAAAAATGAAAATCTGGGAACGATATGAAATAGAATATATGCAAATGATATAATTAGTGTTTAATTGGATAAAAAACACCATCTGTACACTTTTTCAGTTTCAAGTTATAACAATGTGTAAAAAACTTGACAACATTTAGAGACGCCCGAGATACTTACTCAAGTCAGACAATTTGATTCTGAATGGGTTTGCAAATCACCCTCTCATTGTTTTTTAGTACTAAAAAAATAAAGTGGAGAGATAAAGAGAGAAAATTAGGATGAATAAATATGCAATAATTGACATCGGCGGTAAGCAACTCCGAGTAGAACAGGGAAGATTTCACGATGCCCGGCATTTCGCCTCGGTTCGACACGTGTTGACGTCCAATACGAAAATATCGATAAATCGGGTCTTACTTATTCGTGACGGATCGAGCATCAATTTTGGTTATCCATGGTTGGATGATGCAGTTGTCAAAGGTAGAATCTTACATGGTTGCTTCAAGAAAAAACTGGTAATACAAAAGATTCATTCTAAGAATAAAACATGACGAACTCTTGGATATAGAGAAAATATGACCCGATTCGTTGTTGATTCCATCCATTTCGGTGATAAAGACCTAAACAAATCTTAACTAGTTTTTCATATTGAGTCAACAAATACTTAGAAAATTAATGCAATGGCATAGAACTTTATTGGTTTTTCATTTACCCCTGCCCGCGCTCATTTCATCTAGTTATTTTCATTACATCCATTCTATTGGCACGTATCAACATAGTTCTAAGTTAGTTGCACAAAAATACTAAATATATGGCAGTTCCTAAAAAACGAACTTCTGGATCAAAGAAGAAAATTCGCAATCACGCATGGAAAACTAGACCTGCAGGAGTGGCATCAAGGGCTTTCTCTTTGGCCCAATCCGTTTTAACCGGTCGTTCGAGAAGTTTTTACTATGTGACAGAAAAAATAGCGAAAAAAAAATATCCCGAGGAAAACTAGGAGTACCCCTTCCATTTTATTATTTATTAGGAGTACCCCTTCCATTTTATTTGGAAATTTATATTTCATTAAAAAAAATGTATCATACATAGATAGATATATAAAGTAAATTATTGGATAAATAATTTTGAGACGGGAAGAAAAAGTATGATACCTCAGCACTAGTATCTTCAGGTTAGCAAAAAATCTGACTTTGTAACATAGAATACTTCACTAAAAATTTGAAGTATTTTGCTTGACTTTATTGACACTTGCCAATAATGATTTATTCAATCACGCTTATCACGTAAGTTATTAATGAATATCGAACTCACTAGGCAACGAGTTAAAATTTGAAATAGATTTGCTTTTGTAGGAGTTAGTGGCTAACTATAACTAGTTGACAACTGCTACCTCATGCCGATAAATGGGAACATATAGGAATTGAGACAAAAGAAAGGGACTATATTTTTTTTCCGAAGTGTGGACAGGGACAAAACAAATGATCCCGAAAGACGAAATAAGTCAAAAATACCTATTTTTCGCTTTTTCTGTCTTTCGGTATTTCTCCCACAGATTTCGGGATAGCAGAAGGTTTTGTGCCTATGTCCAAACGCATTTAAGTTTGTTAATTGCTTGCCTAGAGAAGCACCAAACTTACATCATTACTTTCTAATAAACCTATAAACCTAGTATATCTCCATTCGGAATAGCAGGATTTGAACCTGTGACCTCCATCACCCCAAGATGGCGCGCTACCAAACTGCGCCATATTCCGCTATATATGTACGTATGGTATTATATGCTGGTGCCAGCAGCATTTTGGTTTCAAAAATCATTACCTGATTTGACATTGCCTCTGTTGCAATAATTTACTTCAAGAGAACCTCTATATCTCCCGTCTATATCTCCCGCCGCTCTGGCAATAATTTGCCAGTCTACCCCTACGTCTTTCGCAGCTAAACGTTGACGCACCATCCAAAATTGATATATGATAGTTATATAGATATACATACATATATATCCCCTATATTTTCATCTCACAAGAAGCCGCTATGGTGAAACAGGTAGACACGCTGCTCTTAGGAAGCAGTGCCAGAGCATCTCGGTTCGAATCCGAGTAGCGGCATTTCAAAATTAATTTTCCAACTTTCATATCCATTTTTGGGGTGGATGGGTGAAATAAAAAATATATCTCCATAGATAAGTAGATAGATATTTTTTATTTCACCTATAATATAGGTAAATATTTTCCCCGGTTCAGAATACTTTTCAAATCACTGGAAGTTAGTAACTAATTTCTATTTGAATCGTAGAAGCGGTAATTTTATCCCTCTTCGCGTTTGTGCAAAAAAAAGGGAAAGATATTATTTTGGTAACAACCAATTTGAAGCTGATCAAATCAAGTTCGAATAATTTACTGGTCTTCCTTCATTACGACGTATACCTATATGGAACGCGCTTTTATTCACATCTCGTTCTTCATGCTTCTTTCCGCTACGCCGCTGAATCCGACCAATTTATTTTATAAATTTGATAAGTCAAATAAACTTAGCAAGAAGAGTATGACAATTGCTTTCCTACGTACGACGGAATTTTCAGTAATCCGCTGGTTCCAAACTAGGCACCTACCACCGAGTAATCTGTACGAGTCATCGATGTTTCCTTCATGGAGTTTCTCTTTATTATACGTAATTTTGGAAGTCAGAAATCAGAATGGGTTGTCGGGTGCAATTACAGCGCCGGGTGCTATGCTCACTCACGCCTTTGCAACTTTAGGTCTTCCCGAGGAGATGCAGCAATCCACGCCTTTAGTACCTGCTTCGCAGTCTCATCGGTCGATGACGCATGTAAGTACGATGTTGCTTAGTTATGCGACCCTGTTGTGCGGATCTTCGTCGGCAATATCTTCATCGAGTATTTCTTACAGTGAGGTAAACAATTACTCCGTTTCCGACTCGAAGCGCAGTTATAACAAGTGTGGTACTTCACCGAACATTCGTAGCGGAACTGATGCACGGAGTTTTCTTCATCTACTACCCCCGAATTCAAGGAAATGTAAATTAATTAATCGATTGGATAGATGGGCTTATCAAATTATAAGCTTGGGGTTCTCTTTATTAACCATTGGTATACTTTCCGGGGCGGTGTGGGCTAATGAAGCTCGGGGATCTTATCGGAGCTGGGACCCCAAAGAAACTTGGGCGTTAGTAACTCGGTCAACACACGCTATTTATCTTCATACTAGAACAACTAACAAGTGGATGGGGGAGGGGCCAGCTGCGGCAGCATCGACAGGTTTTTCTTTAGTTCGGGTTTGCTTCTTGGGGGTCAATTTGTTGGGAGTTGGATTACATAACTACGGATGGCTGGTATAAGAACAACAGAATTGAAAATGACTAAATCGAAGATAAAAACGTTTAGTTCACTGGATTTTCAGTTTCATTGAGTAAACGGGATAAAAAAAGGTAAGGGAAATAATTAAAAGAAGGGGGAACGAAAACAAATAATAGATGGGCAGCTAGTAGCCGTATCCACTTGTTTATCCGTTTTCGCTTCCCCATCCCCGTGTATCTTTATTTGCGCTAACGGTTCAAGCATAAACAATTGGGAAGTGGCGGGTGATAATTATTGTTGGTACAGCTACATTTGGCAAGCTTTTCTACTAAGTAAGAGCCGGAAGCCAAATAATTATTTTTCGTATCAAATTCCCGAAAAGAATGTAATTCACTTTAGTTGGGTTTTCGATCTCCCCTCACCTCATATCCGAATATGAAAACAATATCGAGAACACTTCGCTATTCCGTATAGGTAAAATTAGATTTGGATATGAACCGATACCTAGTATTGGTAAAAAGAGACAGGTCGGGATGAATACCTCCCTCGGACCAAAATCAATTAAATAAGGGTTTGATTCATTGGACAGCCTGTAGCCATAAAACATTCGGCGTAACATGGATAACAAGTAAATGGGAGCTAATACTGTACCAGTTGCCTCTAGCACTGTAATTTCCGCTTTAAATAAAAATGAGTATTGTTCGTTGGTAACAACCCCCGGAAATACCAATAATTCCGATACAAAACCGCTCATTCCTGGTAATGCAAGAGATGCCAACGAAAATAGACTAAACATGGCAAATGCTTTAGGCATCGGAGTTGCTATCCCACCCAATTCATCAAGGGAGAGAGTATGTGTCCTGTCGTAGCAAGTACCTGCAAGGAAAAATAACGCTGCGCCAATTAAGCCGTGAGAAATCATTTGCAATATGGCTCCGTTAATACCCGCGTCTGTCAAAGAACCAACCCCGATGGCTACAAAACCCATATGAGAAATTGACGAATAGGCTATCCTTCTCTTGAGATTACGCTGACTCATAGAAGCTAGAGAGGCATATACAATCTGAACTGCTCCGAGCAATGTCAGCCATGACCCGAAGAAAAAATGCGCATGAATCAGTAACTCCAAATTGATCCGAATCGACCCATATCCTCCCATTTTTGATAATACCCCAGCTAGTAACATGCATGTGCTGTAATGTGCCTCTCCATGAGTGTCTGGCAACCAGGTGTGGAAGGGGAATACCGGCAATTTTACTGCATAGGTAATTAAAAAGCCTAGATAAAGAGCAATTTCCAACGAGATAGGATATGATTTACTCATCAAAACTTGGATGTCGAAAGAGGGTATCCCGTTTCCGTAAAAACTCGTGGTTAGGGCTGCTACTAGGAGGAAAATGGAGCCACCGGCTGTGTATGAAACAAATTTTGTGGCCGAATATGAACGTCTTTTTCCGCCCCATAAGCATAGAAGTAAATAGATCGGAATTAGTTCCAGCTCCCACATGAAAAAGAAAAGCAAGATATCGCGGGAAACAAACAACCCGATTTGACCGCTATACATAACTAGCATCGGGAAATGAAATAGCCGTGTATTACGAGTGATCGGCCAAGCCGCTAAGGTTGCCAAAGTAGTTATAAAACCCGTAAGTAAAATGAGACTCATGGAAAGTCCGTCGATACCTAATATCCAATGGAAATGAATGGAGTTTATCCAATTGGACGTCTCTATCAACTGGATGGGTTGGGAATCAAAATGGAAGTGGCAATGAAAAATATAAGTAATCAGCAAGAATTCCGATACGCAAATGCCCGGGGTATACCATCGAATGATTCTGTTTCCATCGCGAGGCAGAATTGGAAGCAAGAAACTGGCAAGAATTGGAAAGAGAACAATCGTTGTTAGCCGAGGTACATTACTCATCATGGATAAAAAATAATTTTTGATACGAAGGAAATTGGGTGGGCCAATTACAACGACCCATACTCGGGCTTCGCAATCCTGAAGCTTCGAGTACGAGTCAAAATAACTTAATAATTAACCCTCACTGTTTTATTAGCTAACTAGTAGGCTAAACCCATACTGCGGGTGGTTTCAGCTCCTAGGTAGACACGTACACTCAAAAAATCCGTTGGACAAGCGGATTCGCATCTTTTACAACCCACACAATCTTCTGTTCTAGGAGCAGAGGCTATCTGATTTGCCTTGCAGCCATCCCAAGGTATCATTTCTAACACATCCGTAGGACAAGCTCTTACGCACTGGGTGCAGCCAATACATGTGTCGTAGATTTTCACTGAATGTGCCATTGAGTTTACCTATTCCTATTAAATTCTTATACCAGTTTTTCTTTTTAGTAAAAAAGTTGAAGTAAAACTTTTCCCTCTTCGTCCCTTACGCAAAGCAAATAACTATTTCTATCACCAGGTAAAATATTTACACTTCTCTTCAAATCTATCTGATCGGATCCCGTTTTTTTTTTGAAAACTTGTCTTCTCCCCTTTTTTAGGGGAAGAAGTTTACTACCTTTAAAATGTGATATGGAAGAAGGTATCGAAATAATTTGACAGATGGGGATACCCCAGTTGAACGAAAAATTGATTAGCTTCACAAAATCACTTTATCTACTTATCAATCACCATTTTAACAAATTAAACTGATCGATACGAGTGGATCTCCTATTTCGTTGAAGAGAAAGGGCAGTGGCTAACCCGGTAGCGGCCTCGGCAGCCGCAACGGCTATCACGAATATGGGGAATATCTCTCCCCCTGCTTGCTTACTGTTAGAAAAATTTGAAAATGTAATAAAATTTATATTAACTGCATTAAAAATTGACTCGAGACTCATAAGTGCCCTAACCATATTTCTACTTGTAATTAATCCGAGAAATCCCACGCGGAAAAGGTAGGCACCTAAAATTAGTCCGTGTTCAAACATGATTTATTAAAGTCCCTCCCAAAAAAAAATTAGTAAATCAATTTTTTTCGAAACTTTTTTCTATTATTTTTAATCGAGGAAGAGGAAGTTGGGATTAATCAAAGAAATGAAGAATTATTGCGAGACGATGAAGAAGGTGACTTCTTGTCAGTTGTAATTGTGTCTTCGTCACGCGCTGGGTTAATTGCCCCCACCAAAGCAACTAAAAGAAGTATCGAAAGAAGCTCGAACGGAACTAAAAACTCACTCAGTAATTTATACCCGAGTTGGTGGACGTCAATCCTGGGTGTGTTTGACGAAAGAATATCCGATTGATTGATGAAACTGGTACCAAACCATTTTGTATCATGAATTGTATTAACCAGTACCAAAAAGGGGACTGCACAAGCTCCTGAAACGGTGAAGTACCCCACGCCCCGGGTGGTAGAACCGGATCGCGTCGGTTTGTCGGTAACCATTACAGCAGACACAATTAACACATTTATAGCTCCTACGTAGACAAGCGGTTGTGCGGCAGCTACGGAATCAGCATTCGATACAAAGTATGATAGGGATATACGGGTGAAAACCGACCCCGAGGAAAAAGCGGAATGAGCCACATTAGCAAATGATACTGTGCCCAAACTTCCCAGTAGAATACCCAATTCTATTAGTGACAAAATAAATTCGTGAATTAATTTAGATAGATTCGTTGGACACAACTACTTAAATATTTAATGAAATCTCTACCTCTATTTCATACTCTTTCTTTTTATCTTAGTTATAAATAACCAAATTAATCAATTCACCGTTTGTAATATCCAATTAATTTGCAGGTGACTAATTAGTCATTAAGTTTTTCACCCTCAAATCTTTTGGATAATAAATTTAATGAAGTCGAAACCACTTGAATTGAAACATCTTGAGATGTAGAAAGGGGTAAACGCCCCAAAGCCGTTTGGTCATAATTTAGTTCATGGCGATCATAACTGGAAAGTTCATACTCTTCAGTCATCGATAAACAATTGGTTGGGCAGTATTCGACGCAGTTTCCGCGAAAGATGCAAACTCCAAAATCGATGCTATAGCTTTTTAATCGTTTTTTCTTGATGTCCCTCACCAAGATCCAATCGACGACCGGTAGATTGATCGGACATACTCGGACACATACTTCACAAGCAATACATTTGTCGAATTCGAAATGGATGCGTCCACGAAATCGTTCGGATGATAAAATTTTTTCATATGGATATTGGACAGTTATGGGTGAACGATTTGAATGATCTAAAGTAACCGCAGAGCCTTGACCTATGTATTTCGCGGCTTCTACGGCTTGTTGCCCATAACTTCGAAATTCAATTAGTGTGGAAAACATAAAATAGATGAACCCAACTTGCTACTTGTTTTTAGTACAGATAAACTTATCTGTACAGAAAAAGAAACAAATATGCCATTTGTTTCTTTTCCCTTTTAGTAGATTAAACAGATTTGACTTGAACTGAAACTGAAGCAGAGGAGGCTAGCCTATTAGCAGAAGTTGAAACGAGGCTGTCAGCAACAAATTTCCCAAAGCAATAGGCAGAAGAAATTTCCATCCAAGATCTAGTAATTGATCTATTCTTACTCTAGGCAAAGTCCATCTCGTTAAGATGGAGATAAATATAAATAAATAGGATTTTGATAATGTGGTAGTGATGCCCACCCCCAGCCCCAACACGTCGAAGGACTCACCGCCAGAATCTGAAAATGGAGAATCTTGTCTGATATTTTCAAAAAAAGGTATCGAGGAATCCCATCCACCCAGATATAAAATTGTCACAAATGGCGAGGAAGCCAATGGATTTGAGTGAGAACCAACATAAGATAGACCAAATTTTATTCCTGAATACTCGGTTTGGTAACCCGCGACTAGCTCTTCCTCCGCTTCCGGCAGATCAAATGGCAGCCTCTCACATTCTGCTAATGACGAAATAAAAAATGCTATGAACCCTATGGGCTGACGCCACAGATTCCATCCAAAAAAACCATATTTGGTTTGTGCCTTCACTATATCAACCGTACTCAAGCTACCAGATAAGATTAGTCGGCGGCGACCTCCGCCTCTAATTCAAAACCGTACATGAAATTATAGTTTCATACGGCTCCCCATCAATTTCATAGAGAGGGATTAATGACGACGCATGGTCGTCATCTGTGGCTGAAATAAAAATTACCAGCTCAAATTAATGAGATTCCGTTTGCCGCGACAGAAACAAAGTGGTTGCTTCCGAATCTATCTCAACCTCATTTATTTTTTTTTTGCAAATTGCCATCTGTTGCAAAACTTCTCAAGTTCAACATATATCTTTGTCACCCTTAGGTGAAGGGGAAGAATATTACTTTTAGTTCCGCCTGAAGACAAAGAAGAAATCAGATCGACTAGTTCGGCAATGTACCTGTTGTACCAAGCTCTAGGCTAAAACTGAAAAAAGTTCATACTTGATTTTTTGATCACAAAAACTGCCACGAGGGTTACTTCGTTCCAAACGGTTATCGTCGCAGTGAACAGAACTATACTCGAGACTGAAATTTTTTGGATGTACTACTCAGCCGTCCCTACCGAGACTGAGTCTATCTCATGTGTGAAAACACTAGGAGAAGCAGATACAAAGTTCCAAATTTCAACCCTTTAAAGATCTTAGTGCTCTGGTTGCCCCTTCTTATTACTACAACCCTCTCTGCTTCACAAATCTCTTGCGCATATTGGTGTTTCTTACCGTTCACTTACATCTAATCCTAATGGGAAGCGGGAAACGACTACCTGTTCCCGCGTCAAGCCTGGGTGGCGCCTAGACCTGGGGTAAGGCGGCATTCAATTCACCGCTCGGATATACTTCTACCCCCGTACATGGGGTCTGGGGGTTTGAACCCGCAACTGCGAAAACGCCGTTTGATCTCACCCAGATAACTATTTGGTCTACTACTTAATAATATTTTCACATTACCTACTAATAACTATAAGTTTTCATGTATTATTAATGCTTAGCGAATCGCACGTAGGGATGCAGATGATATACACAAGGCCAGGGGTATTTCGTAACTGATAGATTGGGCGGCGGCCCTGAGACCGCCTAGAAAGGAGTATTTGTTATTTGAGGCGTACCCTGCAATAAGGAGACCCAAAGGTACGATGCTTGAGACGGCGACCCAAAAGGAAGCACCTATACCCAGATCAGATAAGACGATATTTTTGTCAAAGGGTATTACCAAGTAACTTACTAAGACTGGTGCGACTACAACAGCTGGTCCAGTGGCAAATAACCAAGCATCACCTTTGGATGGAATGATGTCTTCTTTTAACAGAAGTTTGATTCCATCTGCCAAAGATTGAATAATTCCCAACGGACCCGCATATTCCGGTCCAGTACGTTGCTGCACCCCCGCAGACACCTTCCGCTCGAGCCACACGATTGCTGGTACTCCTGCCGTGACTCCCGTAACTAAAATAAGGGTAGAAACTAGAATCCAAATTGATTCAAAGTAAGTTGTTGCAAATTCTAAATCATTAAATAGTTGAACTAATTGTTTTCTGTAAATTTCAATATCAGTTGCCATTTCAACGATCAACCTCTCCCATAATGATGTCTATACTACCTGATATTGTCGTAATATCTGCAAGCTTCATTCCTTTTATCAGTTGGGGGAGAATCTGCAAATTTATAAAACCAGGTGGACGAATCTTCCATCTCCAAGGAAAAACATCGTCATCCCCAACCAAATAAATCCCTAATTCTCCCTTGGGAGCTTCTACTCTTACATAATGCTCCTGTTTAGGCAACTTAAAAGTGGGAGAAGATTTCTTGCCAACGAACTGGTAATTGAAACCACCCCAGTCTACTTCCTTTTCTTCTATTTGTTTCCCCCGTTGGACGAGACGGAGACGGCGGCCCTCCAAATTTTCATATGGACCTCCTGGAAGAAGTTTTAGCGCCTGTTGAATGATATTTATTGATTCCTTCATTTCATCAATTCGCACCAAGTAACGGGCTAAGGAGTCTCCCTCTTCTTGCCACTTAATCTGCCAATCCAGGTTGTCATAACATTCGTAGTGGTCGACTTTGCGAAGATCCCACTGAACTCCCGAGGCCCGTAATGCGGGTCCAGATAAACCCCAACTGATAGCGTCTTGTCTGCTGGTAAAACCCACCCCCGTTACCCGTTTTAGAGAAATAGGATTCCTTGTAATTAGCCGCTCATATTCATGAATTTTTGGGAGACAATAATGACAGAAGTCTAAACACTTGTCTACCCATCCATAAGGCAGATCCGCGGCAACCCCCCCGATGCGAAAGTAATTATGCATCATTCGCATACCAGTAACAGCCTCGAACAAGTCATAAATCATTTCTCTTTCTCGAAATATGTAAAAAAATGGAGTTTGTGCACCAATATCTGCCAGGAACGGCCCAAGCCATAACAAATGCGAAGCTATTCGGCTTAATTCAAGCATGATTACACGTATATAGCTAGCTCTTCCGGGTATTTGAATATTTGCCAATTTCTCTGGCGCATTGACTGTTACTGCTTCGGTAAACGTAGTGGCTAAATAATCCCATCTTGTTACGTACGGAAGGTATTGCAAAATTGCCCTGTTCTCGGCAATTTTCTCCATTCCTCGATGCAGATATCCCAAAATCGGTTCGCAATCAACAACATTTTCGCCATCTAAGGTAACAACAAGCCGAAGAACACCATGCATAGATGGATGATGAGGGCCCATGCTTACTGCAACTAGATCCAATTCTTTAAGATGCATACCCGTAAATTACTTCCTTTCCAGTAAATATCACAGGATCTAGCTTCGCCAGAAGAAGCTGCACCAACTAGGACATGTTGAGATATCAAAACTATGTTCGAAAATTAGCGCCCCTTTAAACCCCGAATACCCAAATTTTTCACAATTTTGGTGTATAGAGCTGCATTCTCATCGAATAGATAAATTAGGAGACGTCTACGTCTACCCAGTAATTTTCGCAAACCTCTTTGGGATGAGTAGTCCCCGGAGTGTGATTCCAGGTGGGAAGTAAGCTTTAGAATCTGATGAGTCAAATAGTAAATTTGGGAGGCGGTAAACCCGGTATCTTTGTTCCCACCGACTAGCTGCGCGTCAATAAATTTATATTTATCCGTAGTAATAATGATAATAATTACGATTGCTTGCTTCATCTCAAATCGATTATAAACTGTTTAGTGAATAGTTGCAGCAATAGCGTCCGGAAACGAAGTCCGATTCTTTTAGGTTTAGGTGTGATACAGTATCGTATTGCATCGAGTATCAAGTAGGCATGGGTATCTATGCCTCATCCACGAACAATCACAGCTTTTGTCACGACTGGCATTATATATATCGTGTAATTAATTGGAATTACCCCCGGTTCGGTAATTCCAATTAATTACGGATATGCTGAAATCTTTGCTTCGCGCCTCATATCCTCTTGCTCTTGTTAATTCCGAATAATGGGATACATCCGAATTTTGAGTATTGTAAATCGGCTCCCAGTAGTAAGGTTGAAGCAGAATCTACCAGTGCAGGCTAATTCCTCGAGACGGTGGCTGGGCCACAAAAATCGTTTAATTTTTTGAACTTCCCCTAGCTCCAAAGGCTCAAATTCTTCGCTACTGCGGGTCCGTTCAATTTTCGATATGGAATCAAATTTAGAATCGAGGTATTGTATCCCCGGTTTTGTGGACCTCGACATTAGCAGAGATCGAAGGAATCGGAATTCCCGTCGACGTCGCGGAAGCAGAAGATCTCCAATGTTATAAATGTGAGACCGTTTTCCGTTTACTTCTGTGGCTACAAGTGACAGTTTTGATATATAGGTATCGCTATATATTTTTCTGTATAATCGCTTTTTGGCTCTGTTTTTCAATCTAGACTTGAATTTTGACAGGGGATTAATTATTTTGTATACCAAATTTTGGTCGTCAAACAATATTGGTAAACGATGAGCCGAAAGAATAGACAAATCATAGAAAAGACCAAGTTTCGTTGTTGCATTGAAATATAGATCTAATAGTTCCGAATCGACATTGGTATTTGCACAAAGCGTAACGAGATCTCGGTCATCTCCTAACATTCTTGTGAGAGCTGTCAGGCTTCTCAGATTTTCTAGTTTCACTTCAGACTTCCACTTCCACCGAAATAGGTAGTCTGCATCTTCCCTTTCATCTAGCATTATTTCGTACAGTTCATCAGATACTTTTTGAAATCTACGACTTATATCTAGTACTATGCCGTAGGCAGTATTATCCCTCAAAATAGAATCTCTTGACCTCCTTATTTTTTTCTTAGAAAGGCCCTTTGCTCTTGCAAAATCTGTAACTAGCCACGGGATCAAATCAAACTTAGAGTTGAATTTGATCTCCGAATCAGAAGTGCGGAAATCAAATAACCTATTCACCCCCCTACCCCTTACTTTAGTAATTCCCGAAATACGGTTTTCGCAGCAAGCCCTTTCTGCAGCAGCATCTTGCCGGATGGAAAATTTTTGTATATCTCCATTTCGTACAAAATCAATGAGACTTTGTAACAGATATCTACGTTTGCGGAGCCTACTTAGATTTATAATTCGATCCCTAAGTAAGGGTTTTTTGACATATATGGAATAATTATGTAACTCACCTTGAAAGACGTAACTTTTTTGTCCATTTGCAATTTTTTCTTCGATATCACCGAGTTTGCTCAAGCAATCGGAACTAACCCTCCATCTGTAGGGCACTACGTCGCGCCACAATGTTAGTGGCAAGTTATATCTAGAAAAGCAATCTAACCACTTATTCCAATTACTTGCGTCTAGATCACACAACTTTTTCAGAAATCCCCATTCATCTATACACTTCAAAATTTGTTCGTTGAAAAATTTCTTTCCAATTTTACTAGTCGCCTCATCAAACGAAATATCTGTGTCCTTATCTATTTCACTTGGGCTTGAAGTAATTGAGTCGCATCCAATGGGGAGCCCGTGGGAATCTCCCGAATAAGCCAAACATTGTTCAGACTGGTAAGGGGTTAATTTACCATTTTGGCCTCTGCCATTTCTAACTTTTTCCCTACGACTGCTCTTGCTACCAGTCGCCAATAAATTCAGGTTTAAGCTTTTCTTCACGCCGAGATCCCAAATACTGTTATAGAGATAAGCTTGAGATAACCATTGAGTTTTACCAAACCGCGGCAATCTATCTCTTGGTCTGGAAAAAACTAAATTTGTTTCCCGAGTAGTGGTATTAATTACTTCCATCAGTTGTGTGCGCAACGCGACAAGTTCGTCGAAGTAGTAACAGAAATTTCTGTTAACCTTTAGATATGAGATTGATGTCACCAAAAGGTATTTCTCGGCTACCTCTGCAATCAGTATATATAACTTCAAAGTCATTCCTGTAAAACCGGTTAATTCGTCCTCATCGAATTTTACAAAATTGGAGAGGTCTGTATCCTTTAACCTATAATCTGAAGCTAATTCATCAACTTCAGTTGTTTCAGTGTCCGGTTGATCTGGGTCAACCCCTCCGTTTAACGGATTTGGTAACCCGGTTACATAATTATTTGCTACAAATTTACTACTAACTGATTTTTGAGTAACTAATTGCTTACTAATATCACTACCTAGTTGCACTTCCCTGCCGACATCAATGGATCCTCGATTTTTTTGATCAAAACTTGAATTTAAATCTACTACCTCGTTTGCATCGCCCTTAAGTACAGGCCTTATCCCAATATTATAAGTTGAGGCGGAGTCAGCTGAGACCCCCCTGGCCTTGAAAAATAGGTTGAACTTCTTCAATAAAATTAGACTTGGTTTCAATATTTTTTCCAAATTGAATTTGGAATCAAGAAAACGGTAGGCTTGCTTGGTTCCTAGCAAAAATCTCTTCTTGCAAGTTCGAATCAGTTCCTTTCTCACAGGCCTCCAAAATGGGGGTTGTTTTTGGATACTTCCAAAAGGTATATCTGTCTGATATCCCAAAGCAGTTAAATAAGTAAATCTAGGTCTCTTTTGTTTCAACCTCCGTTTGTTTATTGATTTTCGACCCTCAATGGGGTGAGCTTTCATATATTTATTCCGAAGAGTCAGTCGTTTTTTTCTCCCATTGGCGTGCCAGGGCTTCAGCCGAAATGGATATACAATTTTTATTTGTATACCTTCCCTCAACCAGCGGGGGGGAAGTTGATCCCGCGAGAACTCCTCACCATCAAACGTGCAATTGATGTGAATTTCCTTTTTCCATCTCGTCCAGTCTTTATTCCATTCACAATTTTGCCGAAGCAAAATACGGCCAATAGTTTTAAAAACTATAAGTACGGGTAGCTTTATAAACTTTCGAAATCTCGATTGAAAAACCAGCATGTAGCCTCTTCCATTATGAATGGGACCTATGTCTGATCTAGCCGCTACAGCTGAACGAGCAAGTTTCGACTGACTTAAATTTTTCTTCGTCAACAAGGAAGTAGTTAACTGCTGCCCAAATTGGTAATCCGTCATCTCTTTCGAGCCGGTAACCGATTTTTCGGTCTTCGAACCCCTTAACTGCTCGACCGACATCTGATATAAAATTGGTCTTTCCATTAATCTAACGAAGAAAGCCGAACGCACTTTTTCTTGAAGTGTTTTCCAGAGCAACGTCTTTCGTCTCCTGGACCGCATGGACCCCTTCAAGAATTTTCGACGGAAGTCAGATATTCTTGCATATCGTTTCACCAATTTTGTTGATCTGGGTTTTCCCTTTGCGAAGGTGAAACCAACATTCCGTAATTTTCTGTGACGGATATCGCCGTCTGCTCCCGGAAAATCAAACTCGGTATCAAAATATAGTTCGTTATTCCGAGCCAGATTTGCGCCCAAATCATCAATTTTGTGGAGCGTGCGCACCTCTTTCCTTGGATTTAGGGGGCGTCTCCGACCGTTTACCAAAAATCTATTTGATAATAAAATTCGATCAAATTTGTAGCAGTTCTCTTCTTTTTTTATATAAGTCAAAAATAATGCTCGATCCTCGGGATCCAAGTTCATTACTTCTTCCCAAGTGACAACGGTCCCGGACGGAGATTTTATCTTCTTTAGAATTTTTTGTATATCATAATCGTACAAAACTCGGTTTTTGAACATAAATTGGAACATACGTCGAGCTTTTGCTGGTAGAGTTTCCCACGGTAGGGGATTTCTGCTTCTCCGCCTCAATCTCTCACTGGAAATCCAATCCCTGATGGAATTTTTTTTAGTTATAGCGGCATTTCTCCCCCTTATAATTTTTTCTCTTGTCTCCAACTCAGTCCAATTCCATCTAGTAAAACCCAACTCATCTCCTGTTAAAAATGTTTGTGGAACTGGAATCCGCACACGTAAATTATTCATGAAAGGGTCGTAGACGTGGGGTACTCTCCTTCTACTCCTACTTATCAATCGAGTCTTTCTTCCCATCGCTTTCGAAAAGAGAGACCCAGTATCCAACAATTTGACTCTATTTGTTAATTCTTTTTGAAAGATTTTATTTTTTACTAATTTCCGTAAAATCCAGCCTCGATATGAGGAATAGGCCCCCACAAATTTATGGGACCTCATTAGAGATTTCTCCAATTATTTCTCAAAAATTGACAAACTGGGCGACGCTGCAATGCATAACCTTTGTTTTCCATCAGTTAAGCACTTCTTGAATAAATATGTAGATGTTTTTCCCTTGTAAAAACTGCTACTCATATTGGATCGACTATTTCTAATGAATCGATTACCCCGATTCTCTCTGGAGGGATCGAAAAAAGAGGTAGGCCAAGGCTTGAAAAACCACCACATAAAATCTGGGTATTCAGCAATTTCCCAAAAAGACAGTTCTTTATCGTGAGATTCATTCATGAACTTCATGGTCCAAAAAGGAACCGGAGCTCTACCGAGATAAATCAAGGCGTTTGCTACAAAAACAATACTAAAAGTTGTGTAAAGGGCGCGTTTTACCAATAAATATATAATTGGCGAATCTTTTTTAATGCGAATCAAAAGTAGTTTGGACAAGTAGCTGAACGCTATGTGACCACTTAACCAACCCAGAAAACTAGTTATTACAAATAATAAATTGTTGCTATAGCGAAAGAAAAGCAGGTGGGTTAGTCTCGTCAACACGGGATTCGGTAGTAGAATGGGATTCAATATTTGAAACAAGAAGCTATTGATAAATAAACTTACTACCCGTGAGTCGCGCAACGAGGTGACAGGACGCAAAGTATGATAATTTGGTAAGTCGTTAATTGTCAGACAAAATACAACCATGTAAGGTATTATCACGACGGTTAGTAGATGTGGTTTCGATAGCAATATATAGATGGGTGAACAATATATTGATGCCGTAGTTGCCAGCTGTGCCAGCATCAAACCACCCAGAGACGCGAGACCGCTTATATTTCCCCCCAAAAGAAAGGATCTGACACATAAGATTTGGGAAGGTCCAACAGGTAGTGTCGCGAGTAAACCGTAGTATAGGCCAAATAATATATAAGGACTCATCGATTTCAGCCCAGTTATTGACAAAATATTTGATATATTTATATTCGTTGTAGTATTTTTGATGTACGAAATTTTTAACCTATTTGTTTTCACCTCTTCGCACTTTTTCCTCTTCATTTAGACCCCTAGGGGTATTCCTTACCTCGATATCTACTCCTACGATGTCCACATTGATACCATCTACAGTATACACACGGATGCAAAATAAGACAAATGATTTTGGAAAATCAACGACAAGTTTGGATCGTAAACTTCATCAAAAAAGTTGGGATTTCTTTTTTATTAATATTTAATTTCTTAATCGCAAAGAAAAAAAAAACTAATTAAATGAACAAGTTTTTCGATTAAGAACTATTATATATATATGACTACATATAACTCTTCATAATGATTAGTTATCAACTTTTGATAATTATTTTTTGGTAGCAGCTTAATTATACATTTGCTAATTAGACATCTACTGTCTGTCTCGATAAGCTGCGACAGCCTAATATAGAGTCACTTCTACGTCGCAATGGACGAGTAACTAGCTCGAGAGCGTCTCTCGCATTAACAGATCCATGAATTTGTGCAAATGTGAATTCAACCGACCATTTGGTATCTATATTTCTAGCCTCTAAGGGGTTGGCGTGGGCCATTCCAGTAATTGCCAAGTCAGGTTGTAGCTCATGCATGCGCTGCACCTGACTATAGTTGTCGGGTTTTTCAACAATCCGGGGCGTGGGCTTCTTCATCTTCTCACAGGTATGTTGCAAAAGCAATAGCTCGGCAGCTTGATATCGTCTATCCATATAGGGAATACCTATTTCGTAAACAACCATCCCGCATCGGATTAAAAATCTCGCTATAGAAATTTCCAATAGATTATCCCCCATGAAAAAGACGGATTTACCAGTTATTACTTCGAGATAATCACTAAGATTTTTCCATACCTGATTCTCTCTTTCTTCTAGACCATCTGGTTTCACGTCAAAAACTGAACAAATTTTCTCGATCCAAGCACGTGTTCCATCAGGACCGATAGGAAAAGGCGCCCCGATCAGTTGGCATTTCCTCCGACGCATTGGTGTTGTCGCCGTTCGGCTCAAGAAGGGGTTCACTCCGCATACGTAGACGCCTTCGCCTAAAGCGGGAAGTTCGGTGTATTTTTGCGAGGGTAGCCAACCCGACACAGAAACAGACTGACGCTTCGATTCCAAATTCGATTGAGAAGCTACACTTGAAGGCAGAGATCCAAAAAGTACTAGATTACATCTAATTGGTTTACTCTTTTCGCCAGAAAAATTATTATTTGGGGCGACGTCAACCACAACATGTTTAGTCACGTCTTCCTTCTGTTGGTTCGTGGTATGGCAATTATACTCTGGACATCGATGTGTCATAGCAGCCAATGCAGTATCTTCCCCCTGAGTGAAAGCGTGGTCCAACCCATTTGCCCGTGCAACCACAATCGGTATCCCAAGCTGCTTCTCCAATTTGGGTGCTATGCCCTCCAAATCCATTTTTATTATCTCTGTGGTACAGGTGCCAATCCAGATAATAACACTGGGGTTCCTATCATTTTTTACTCGTAGGCAAATTCTTTCCAATTCCTTTTGATCATTCAACTGAGCTGAAATGTCTCCCTCTTCTGATTCCGCCATTGCGTAACGAGGTTCTGCAAAAATCATGACTCCAAGAGCATTCTGCAAGAAGTAACCACGAGTTTTTGTACCCACTACTAGGAAAGAACTATCTTCAATCTTTTGGTATAGCCAAGCTACGCAACTGATGGGACAGAAGGTGTGATAATTACCAGTTTCGCACTCAAAAGTGGGAATTTCAAGAGTCTTCATGAAAGTGTTTCCTTCGAGAAGTGTAGATGTATATATCTATATATGTATACGCGAGGATGCATCAAATAATCGTAAAATCAAGCGGAGTTTCTTGCTGATCATGCAGAGTATCTCGCTGATCATTTTGACTCTTTCCCCTCCTCCCTGAATTGGGATTTAAATAGAAATCGGAAAGTAAGCTAAATAATTCCCTATCTGGAATTTCTCGTGGTACGATTCCCTCTGGCTTGGATAGAGTCTAATCCGCTATATTTGAATAGAAATCACAAACAAAATTCAGATTTGGTTGGCATTCAGCCATTTCAAATAAAGTTTTCCCTTTTACCCTCGAAACACGAATATCTTCAACTAAAGGTAAGACCTCGAGTACGGGCATGGGGCAAGCTTCTACATATTTATTAATTAAGTCTCTCTCAGATGTTCGATTTCCTACCAAACCGGCTAGCCGCAAGGGGTGGGTATGTGCCTTTTCCCTGACCGATGCGGCAATGCGATTTGCCGCGAAAAGGGCGTCGAATCCATTATCCGTTGTAGTAATACGGTAATCCGCATAATTCAGTGGAGCAGCGAAACCCCCGCAAACTACGTCTCCCGAAACGTCAAATAAAATAATGTCGTATTCGTAAAAGGCATTTGATTCTTTCAATGGCTTCACCGTTTCTCCCACGACATATCCCCCGCAGCCCGCCCCTGCGGGGGGTCCGCCGGCTTCAACACAATCTACCCCACCATAACCTCTATAAATTACATCTTCAGGCCACACATCTTCGTAGTGATAATCTTTCGATTGTGAGGTGTCTATAATTGTAGGTATTAGGAATCCCGTGAGAGTGAAAGTACTATCATGTTTGGGATCACACCCAATTTGTAGTATCCGTTTTCCTCGTCTAGCTAAAGCTATCGATATATTGCAATAGTTGTTGATTTTCCAATTCCGCCCTTGCCGTAAACTGCTACTTTCGTTTCACGAAGCTCCAATTCGTGTTCATTTATCCCGACTATTCTTCATCTTCCCCATCTCTATCTATCTCCCTTTTGCTCTTTTTATTCCTCAAAGATATTACTTCTTCTTACGAGGTGGCGTAATCCTGCGGCTATTCTACTATGCTTCTTGGAGGGGGGGAAATAGAAAGTACTAATTGGTGATTGATCAATAAAGATCGTGGGGGGCTTGTGGGGTTGACCCCGACCTCGATCGATTGACCCCCCCCCCTCTCCCATGATTCGGGGACCCTTTCATTCAAATGGGATTGCTATCGCCGCCGCCTCTTCCTATAATGGGAGTTAAGTTGTACGCGAAGTTTACTTCACCGAATGTCGGAGAAAGCTTAACTACAGATTCAGAAGCGGTTCAAGGAACAAAGGTCTCTGAGTGTGTATGAGACTGAATCCCCTACCACTTTCCCCGGTAGCTCAGCGGTAGAGCGGTCGGCTGTTAACCGATTGGTCGTAGGTTCGAATCCTACCCGGGGAGATTCGTTCGAATCTACGTCAATAATTCCTAGTAATTGGATAGTTGTGTTTCCCACATACGCCAAATCAAATTGCGTCGGACCATGACCCACCAACCAGTGAATGATTCACTACCGTGCTTATTTCCAGCTCTAACAATTGAAGAGAAAAAAAATTTGTGCGCTCTCACCCCCCCCCCTTCAATACCCCCACCCCAAGGCAAGGACCCTGCCTATTCATAGGTCGTTTTCGGGGGCCCCCACTTCAATTCCGGTGTATTGAGCGATTGGAGTGAGCGAATCAATCGGTTATCTGGGGAGGGGAGTAAATCCACAATTTTATAAAGTAAAGGATCTATTCCAAGCGTGATGTTAAAAAGCTGTTTTGCAAAATCCCTACGGAATAAGCTATTGCTCCTTCTCAATCTTCTTTCTAAGCAGAAAGACTCATAAAAGACTCATATAGGAAATGGTCTTCAGTTCCTTAACTATTTAAGATGTTACATTAAAATTATTTGTATCAGTAAAAGAAAAATATAGATCTTCCTTTTACTGATTTGGCTTCTAATTCTATTGCTAGAGATCTAGACAGGATGAGGGGTATCTAAGATTTGTTCTATGAACTTTCGTGGAAAAATTGTTTCGTCGTTCGATCCAGTGACGCCCCACCAAACCAGAACGGATTGAATAGATATTAATAAATTTCAAGCAACATGTTATAGATAAGAAAATCCTGAAATGGGCAACGGTTTCGCCTCATCCATTTATTTCTATGAACCAGAAGCCTAAACCGAAGAAATCGCTCTGGGAAATCTTCTGCTACCACGTAGGAATCAAAGCGAGCGGGACTAAATGTCTGCGGATATTGCAGATGTATATCCATAGAGGAAGTTTCTTTGACGTATTCGGAATCTCGCTCCTCTTCACCCAAAGGGGGGTTATTCCACCGCTTAATAGGTGAGTCAGGTTTCAATTTTGGATTATCTTCACGATATAGAAAGAAATTTCTAATTTTTTTATTTGACATTTTATTAAGGTGCTGCCTTCTCATACCGTAAATGGTGTAAAGCCTCCGCGCCAGTTCTTTCGTCGGCAACAAGCTGCGACGCGAGGAAGGAATGTTAGGATCTGGCTGGAACAGAAGCATGGGGTCCCAGATGAAGCGCCCCCCGGAGAGTCGAGTCGTTTCGTCGAATCGATTACAGTGTGTTTCATATTCATTAGATGAGTCACCGGATATTCCCAATTCGAGAAATTGCTCGCGTAACAACATATTATCCAACCGGTTTTCCAATCTTTTAATAGATTCATCTGTCACATTAGTCGCAGATTTTTCAAAACTGAATAGATATCCGCTTTTCTCACACCATTTACTTTTGTCACCCTTAATCCTATTGAATTCGAAATCTTGTTGGGGTATATAATTCTGATTTTGGTAGAGGAGAATTAAATTATACAAATGATTGGGTTCAGATAATACCCTCATCAATTCATAAGTCCCGCTTCGCAGGAAACGGAGACGCCAAGCCTTATGGGACCAAGTGATCTCACGCGACACTTCCGTCGGACTTGAGTTTATTAGTTCGGGTGACTGTTGCAGTTCGAAGTTGGTTAGACTGCTAAATCCCCCCTTTCTCATAAATTTAGAAGAACGGCTTGTAGAGGTTACACCTGAACAATACTTGGGTTTATCGATAGGAACGGAAGGGGAAAGACTATTACTGTGTCGACTTCCGTCTTTACAAATTTCTGAACGTGAGAAATTAGTCGAGAGGTTTTCTAGTACACCACAAGCTAGGTTCAAGTCATTCTCTACGAGTTTGTCGATAACAATGAAATTTTCTTTCTCTCTCATATCCATTTGGAGCGAATCGCGAGCTACTAATCCAGCTAGTATCCCTAGGATATGCGAAAATAGAGTGAATTCACTAAATGTTGATTTAGTTGTTGAAGGTTCCACATACCAGTTAGACAAATAATAAAATCGCATTTTCAACGCGTTACGACCAATATATGTATTTGTGAGATAAGTATCTATCAAACTATTCTTTGAAGTAGCTTCCGCTATCTCGTAAGAAAAGATTTCCCATTCAGAACCGGATTCTATCCCATTGCCCATATCACTAGCAGTCGAATGTTGTCTATGTAAAGCTAATTCAATTGCGTCGCTACATATAATATTACTTCTTTTGGAAGTACCTATTAACAACGCCTCATTAGCAAGAAGAAATAAATCTCGTTTACTATAACCCGTAGTTCCAGACCCAGTACCTTCAATAAGAGGAAGAGGCGGATTAGCCTCCATTTTGCAACCTTTGATACGTAATAGAATTGATAATTCCTTGTGACGTTGATACCCGTTGGATTTTCGGAAATTTATTAATTAGTTTAACCGGTTCGGAGCTATTGGAGCTGGATCTATCCTCGCAGGTACGTGAGTCGTAGCGACAACAACATTCCTGCGGATGTTGGAATTGCTGCGCCTGTCACCAATACTTTTCAATATTTGGCAAAGTAAGAATTTGGGATCAGCTTCTAGCTTATGATACGAACGATAAATATTCAATTCATGAATATCTTGAATCCATAGTGTACAAGGAGACATCTCTTTCGCCATTTCAAAAACGAAATTTAATCGGTGTACGCTTTCTTTCGAGATGAAATTTCCGCGTACATTATTAAAAAAGGATCGGTTGTATATCAGCTTCTTCAGTGGTAGTTTCACCACTGGAAAGTAGGAATCGAATGCTACATCTCTAATAATGGAAGATCGGCCAGTTTCTATGGGTCCTACTAGCAAAATTCCTTTAGATGGTAATAATCCCGATTGGAGTGAGATAGGTATGTCATGACATGGCATATTTAGTAGACTGCCTCTTCGTCTCGTTGTTACTGAAAATAGAATATTTCTCTCGAGGGCGGAGAAAGCCCACTTCTCTGCAGGATCCAACTTACGGATCTTGTGACTCAATAGATCATTTTGCCAGAATTGAAGTAAGTATGCCAAAACATTAGATCTTTCTTGTGGATAAGGTTCATGGAAAATATCGTTGCTCAATAAATCATAGTTGGAATTCAATTTCGACACATACCTATAAATAATTTTATTCGTCACTAAATGTTGAGTCAGTAGTTCTTTCTTACTATCTAGGATATCGGAGCTTTCTTTATGAAACATCCATGAATCGAGTTCATTTTTCACAAAGAAGAAAAATATTATATTATTTATATAATTCAAGAATCTATTCAAAGAATAGATTAGTAGATCTCTCGTTGACATTTAGCTTGTCGAAGGGGAATACATTACCTCTTTCAAATAGGATCCACGCGTTGGGTCTGTTAGATATTCAATAGTATTGAAACGTTTCCATGAATGAAAGGAATTGAAACCCGAGACGGCAGACAAAGGGTGTTTGAATAATGCAAGAACAATTAATACTGAAGGAATAAAGTAATAGAAGATAGACCTATTAGAAAATTGAGATACTGACCATCCTCCCGAATGTAAAACCTCCGCTTCATCAGGAATTTCTTCGAAAATAAGAAGACCTATCTCGGATACTATAGCATTGATAGAATCGTTGTCGAATCTCAATCCTAGGCTTTGCAGTCTTTGGAATAAATAGGCTTTTGCGCCATCTACTACATCCTCAGCAATTCTTTTATAAATTCTAGGAAAATTATGATTTGAGTCATAACTTATTTTAAGTACTACTTCTGGATATGTTTCCCTAATCAGATCGTAGAAGTATCTCCACCAGGTGGGGGTAAAAAACCAAGGTATGTAATCTCTAAATAAGCTCCATTTTTCACCGACATTGTCTTTCCAAAAGATCCAAGAGACCTTATATCTGTTCAAATCTTTGAATAATTCATTGAAATTGATAAAGTGGGATGGACAAACAGCCTCTTTCCGGATAGATTGATCCGCGAAGTCCGTATCTTCGTGCGCAACCTCCTTTCCAATCGATTCTGCTAGAGATCTCGATGTTACATCGCTGCATAGTGGGAGTCTTAGCGACCAATAGGATGTTTCCATCTCTTCTGGTTCCCGGAAATACCTAATAGACAAATTCTTTTGATAGACTCGATCCAATACCAGATTCTTGGGACGAGATTGGGGTCGTCGATCCGACGATGAATCGGAGTTTATCGACATCTTCCCCGAATAAACTCCACCGCTACTGCACCAATATAGAAATGACTCTATCGTTTCACGAGGAGATGAGTTCAAACTTGCCAGTAACCTCTTCAGATCCGAAATATAATTGGAAAGTCCATCTGAATGAGTTACTAATGCTGTGGATTCATGCAGATTAGACGAAATAAATTGAATTGGTGTGAGTACGTGGCCAGCAACCTCCCCTGCTGTTTGTTTCGATAAATTGGATGACAAGGAATCCGACAGTTGGGGATGAATAGATGAGATGATATTAGACGAGATGGTTTCATCTTCGGAGCCCGCATAGAAGTTTTCTAAGACGTTGAGATAACTACTGTTGCATTTCCCAATAAAAAAATCCCTTTTGATTCTCGAAATAAAGTTGCTTCCAGCACAGTTCCGTATAGGTGAGTCGTCTAGAAAGAGAAAGTTTAGTTTATTAACCTGATCGGAAATGTATCTCGAAATATTCCCACAAATATCTCTAGTCGAACCTCCCCCACGGTTTAAATCATGCAGAAATAGGTTCCGAAATTGCCTCCCCGTAATGGAAAGAGCATCGTTCGAAAATCCTGCTCGGATGGATTCGATGCGGGGCAACCCGAGAGAAGTAGGATTCACCGCGGGTTCCAGCTCGGCCGAAGAGCCTACCGATTTCTTACTCACTAACAGTTTGGATTCAATGAATAAACTCCTCTTTCTCTCAAGAATTGTTTTGAGAAAAAGTATCTGTTCGTCAATGTAACCATCGAATAAACTTGATAAAAGATCAAGCTTCATGAGATCTATCTTGTTCAATTTCTCAAGATCTATGTCGTTCAATTTTTCGATGCAATAATCAATGGTATGTATCAAAGCTTTCTGGCGAGTAACCTCAGCAACAATCATTTTATGGAGAAAAAAAACATTGAGAAATCGATGAAAATATTTTTCGTTCTGTTGGTTGTTACTACCGAGACTGACACCAATATTACTCAGTAATTCATTTCTTATTATTGATACACGGCAAATTGATTCCTCCGAGTCAAAGACTTTCCCGACAGGGAAAAGAGACGAATCCCCGGTCGTATCGAGCCATCTATGCACGTTTGACTGAACATTTATATACTCGTCAATTTGGAAAGTAATATATTCGTTCAATAGGCGCTCTATGTTATCTTTCCATTTCAATACTATTTATTCAGTTGCAATTCTTGTTACACCGGTGTACTCCCCGCTCCCCGTCCAGCCATCCAACCGATATTTGATTTGGAAGAAATATTCAGTAGATAATGCGCATAAATAGTCATAGAAGAGAAATATGTATGTTGAGTAGAGAGGTATGATTCTATTTCGTCCATACAATCTAACTAAAGAATATATTGAATGTATTGAATGTATTGAATGTATGTTACCCTTTTCTTTCAATTAGTTTAAAAAAGTAGTATTTTCACTTCGATTACTTATTTTTCTAGGTGTACCCAAATGTGTTTGAAAATAGTTTGGAAGAGTCTCATTGAGGTTGAGGTGTCTGCTACCCGCTAGCCCAAGTTTTTTGCCAGATATTTGAGTAAGCGGCATGTCACCCTTCGTTTTCAATGGAAATCCTTTCCCAGATTTGACGCTATTACTGACGTCAATAACTACTGCCCCACTAAAAATCAGATTTGATTTCTCAATTGTCGATAGAAATTTGGTGAGTCGATTTATTAATCCATTTTTCATTTGTGAATAAGTGTGTAGAATGGGAAATTCTTTCCCATTTTTGTCACAATCCAATCCGGATATACAGCCACGAAACGACATCGTCCTTTCACAAGACGTAAATGAAGACAAGTTGGAAAAGGCTTCTCGCTCGAAATAAAATCCCGATCCACCCCCCCGGTGATCTGCTGAATCTCCGGATTCAAGTAACGCCTTGTCATAGGAGTTTAATACTACGGGACTTAATGAGTCGTTTCTCAATTGTGTTGCTTGCAACCGACCCAGATCTCGCTTGTTATGATTTTCCCAAAAGAATAACGAATCGAAATCACTTTGGTTGTTTTTAGAAACTACCAGATATTTATAGAATTTGAAAAACCTACTTGAATTTTGTAAACATCTATCCCTACAAACCCTAGAAAATATTTGAATCCTCTCAGTCTCATCCTTGGACATATCTCTGCCAAGGAGTGAATCCCTCACTATGCATGTCTTCCATCTACCGGAAACCGGAGGAATCATCGCATCATAACGAACTTGCTTCTCTCTTTTTGCTGAACCTGCAGAAATATCTCCGTTCAAACCTAAGTAGTGGGAAACAGGTATTCCCCTCTTTCCATTCTTTTCAACAGATAAAGATCTTTCGAATCGGGGAAAGCAGTCGCAGGAGAAGTCACCATAATTTTCTGCTTGTTTTTTTCTTACTCCGTCACCCCCATTAATGACTCCCGCTAATACAAAACTTCTTTCGATCGACCTTTTGGCACTCAAGCAATGCATAGAAATTGGTATTGTTAGCAGCATCAGCATCTCCAGGGTGATGCCACTATCTCTTTTTAGTGAATCACGCAGATTGCGTAGAAAAAGTGAACTCAGAAATCGCAAGTCAGATAATCTGATAAAAGGTTCATAATTGGGAGATGGACTAATTAAAAATTCTTTGAGATGTTGGTTTTTCAATGATTCGAAGAAGTGGTCTAATAGACTGACTTCTACTAACTCTGAAATTCTAGATGAAAAATCTGGACTTCCTACTCTTTCTTTTGCCACCTTCTTCACCTTATCTTCTTTTTTCATATTAATTCTATGCGGTAGATACTATCTATTTCCCACATTTATTATACCAATACTTTTGAAAATTTCAAGATAGGATGGAGTAAATATTTCAAACGAGTCTAGTGATTTCCGTGAATAGTCGTATCCAAAACTGGAATTAGATCGGGAATTCTAAATTGTTATTATCGAAGAGACCCACACAAATTCCACCCACCTTAACAAATCTTCCCCGTTCCAAGCAGAGCGGTAGGATCGAATTACCCAATTCAATTGGATGGGCGAACGACGGGGATTGAACCCGCGCGTGATGGATCCACAATCCATTGCCTTGATCCACTTGGCTACGTCCGCCCCCTCTGTTGATTTAGTTGGCCCCCCCGCCGGACGTGAACGAGATCTATCCGTTAAGCAAGCTAGATAGGTTCTTCGGTTGATACACATACATATTAACTGTATGTATATAACGAGACAATAGAAAATCTTTGAAATGAGGAATGCACTCTCAATTTCTTTTATCCAAAAGATTGGGGTGGGAGGTTACAAACATTCTGCAAATCGGAGTAGGAAACTTCGTAATCTATTAAATCGTAGAAGGATATTCCAAATAGTTTTCAGAATTAAAGATTGGAAACTTATAATCGTGAAATTGTGACAAGCTTTTATCATCCTTTCCGTTCGTTCTACTGCACGAACCTTCACCTCATTGGACACCAAACCTCCCCCTTTGAAGTTAAGAGGTTTGGTATCCAGTTGTGCCACATAACCAGACGGATATTATCCGTTTATAGAAGGAGCTTCAACAGAAGCCAAGTCTAGAGGGAAGTTATGAGCGTTACGTTCATGCATGACTTCCATACCTAGGTTAGCGCGGTTTATTATATCAGCCCAAGTGTTTATAACACGACCCTGGCTGTCAACCACGGATTGGTTGAAGTTAAAACCATTCAAGTTGAATGCCATAGTGCTAATGCCTAAAGCGGTGAACCAGATACCTACTACAGGCCAGGCAGCTAAAAAGAAGTGTAGAGAACGAGAATTGTTGAAGCTAGCATATTGGAAGATCAAACGACCGAAGTAGCCGTGAGCAGCTACGATGTTGTAGGTTTCTTCTTCTTGACCGAACTTATAACCCGCATTAGCAGACTCATTCTCAGTTGTTTCTCTGATCAAACTAGAAGTTACCAAAGAACCATGCATAGCACTGAATAGAGAGCCGCCAAATACGCCAGCTACACCCAACATGTGGAAGGGATGCATAAGGATATTGTGCTCAGCCTGGAAGACGATCATGAAGTTGAAAGTACCAGAAATGCCTAGAGGCATACCGTCAGAGAAACTTCCTTGACCAATTGGGTAGATCAGGAAGACGGCGGCAGCAGCTGCGACGGGAGCCGAGTATGCAACAGCGATCCAAGGACGCATACCTAAACGGAAGCTTAGTTCCCATTCGCGACCCATGTAGCAAGCTACACCAAGTAGGAAGTGAAGAACGATAAGTTCGTAAGGACCACCATTGTAAAGCCATTCATCGACGGAAGCTGCTTCCCATATTGGGTAAAAATGTAACCCAATAGCTGCAGAAGTAGGGATGATAGCACCAGAGATAATGTTGTTACCGTATAACAAAGAACCAGAAACGGGTTCGCGGATACCATCAATATCTACAGGAGGAGCTGCGACGAAAGCAATGATGAATACAGAGGTTGCGGTTAGTAAGGTAGGAATCATTAAGACACCGAACCATCCGATGTAAAGACGGTTTTCGGTGCTGGTGATCCAGTCGCAGAAGCGACCCCATAAGCTTGCGCTTTCGCGTCGTTCTAAAGTTGCGGTCATGGTATTTTTTGGTTTTCAAGAAATAATTAGTGATTCCCCAGGCTAGTAAGCTTGTTAATTTGTAATATATCACAAAAACCTATCTGTGTCAACCGAAATTAATTGAGTCCCCATAATTCTCGGGTATGGGGGCTTCTTCTCGATATCTTAACCAATTTTTACCCATTGTTTTACAACAAGGCTTTCCGTTTTCAAAAAAAAAATTAAATTTCTACTCTATGCAGTATGCGGTGCGCGCCTCAATCAATTTCAGTCTCCGAAAAACTGGTCATGCGTCAAGCCTTTTTGCGAGGCACTCCGCAACTCTGCATTGGCCCCCCCCCGTTATCCTATTAAGTTGGGAGGAGTCTAATAATTAGCAACCTAAAAAGAAGTAGTTGCCAACCCCCCACTGGGAGCTTAGACACCCGTTATTCGCCGTTCACTCCTCACTAAACCATTTCTTCACAGTGTTTCTTGATTCCCCAATAGTTTGTTAGTTTGTGCCCCGGTTCCAATCCACAACGGAAAGATTGTGGATTGGAACGAATCCGAAACTAACGGAAATGAGCAAAAGCTTTGTTAGCTTCCGCAACTTTATGAGTCTCCTCCTTCTTCCGTATGGCACTACCGGAATTCCTGGCGGCATCCATCGACTCATCACTCGATCTTAAAGCCATACTTCGACCTGAGCGTTTTCGACACGCGATTAATGACCACCGGATAGCCGAAGCTTTTCCCTCTGCCGGTACTACTTCAACGGGAACTCGATAAGTTGATCCACCTACACGTTTGGTTTCTGTCACTACATCGGGAGTTACCCCGCGCACCGCCTGTCGCAGAACAGACAGTGGGTTCCTATTTGTCTTTTACCTAATCCGCTTCATAGCCTGATAAAAAATCTGATAAGCCAGTGATTTCTTGCCATTTTTCGGGATACGATCAACTAGCATATTTACTAATCGATTACGATAAATTGGATCTGATTCGATATTTTTCTTTCTGTTCACTACACTGCTCCGATGTAACACGAGTTTACAAATATAAATATGTCAGATTTCAATCAATTCTTTTATTTCAATGGTATCTTAAGCTACTATTTTGGCTTCTTCACTCCATATTGTAGGGTGGATCCACCGGTTAGTCGAGGATCTCCCTCCAAACTGCACGTGCGACTTTCATCGAATACAGCTTTCCACATGACTGAATAGAAACTATTCAAATGATTTTGAACCATTTATTTTTTAAAATGCAAATCATATTTACTCATCGCACATTGAGTATCCGTTTTCTCCTATTCCACGGATAAAAGAAGTCGAAGTTTAGATATAAAAGAAGAAAATCTTGCAATTCAGTTATCTTACTAGGAATGTCCGTAGGTTTATCAATCCAATCAGTAGATGTGTATAAAGCCTTCATCGAATCTCCGCAAGTAGTCGTAATCTAAACCTGTTCCAAGAGGAAAAGACGTCCTGAGATTTTCCAGGTGGGAGTCCAGGTAAAACTCAACTTGCTGGAATAGAACACCTTAGACACCAAGTTGTTTCATACAAATAGATAGATAATAATTAATCTCCATCAATCTCTGTAGTAGCAGGCTTCAGTCCCCTGGCAATGCTGGGTCGGCTACACATTTAACATATCAGAACAACTGATACGGAATCATTGCAATGATACAAGTTGTGACAATGTTCTGCAACGCACTAGAACGCCCTTTTCTGCGATCCTTTACCCCTACAGCATCTAGGGTTCCTCTAACAATGTGATACCTAACACCGGGTAGGTCTTTGACCCTTCCGCCTCTCACGGGGACCACCGAATGTTCCTGCAAATTATGGCCAATACCTGGTATGTAAGCCGTTACCTCAAACTTGGAGGTTAATCGAACTCTCGCGACTTTACGTAGGGCAGAGTTGGGTTTTTTTGGTGTAGTCGTGGAATAGTCGACAGCTCCAATGTCACTATACAGAACCGTACGTGAGATTCTCACCTCATACGGCTCCTCGTCATTCAATTACTCCTGATAAAAAAAAGTTCAAAATTCCTCCCAATTGTTTTCAACTACAAATACAAAATAAAAAAGAAAAAAAAAATAATTAAATCCCTTTCAATTCATTTCTAAGGCTTCGGCTTTGCGCCCCACTCATTTCCCGGATCCCATTATTATTAATAAGCAACCCAGATAGAAAGATGAAAAATCTATCAAATCGATGGGTAGATTTGTTAACAAGTTCTTTGTTTTCGTGCAAGTTTAACGAGTTCCTCGTTTTCGTGCAAGTAATATGGTGTGGATTGAGTATGGAGGAGATTGACGAGTCGGTATCAGCTTATCCGCATCATTAATCATTTTTTGATAAGGAATTCATTTTGAATGAAGACAGTTTTGATATCTCACTCTCGTTCTTTATTTCGTTTCGACGAGGCTATCTGAGGAGGATCCGGCAACCTAACGCTAACGAACTACCCCAATAATTAGGTGAACCGAAATATGGAGTAGGTAGGATCCGATCACTACCT